TAAATCAAAAATGAATCTTTGTGAACAATGTGGATATCATTTGAAAATGAGTAGTTCTGATAGAATCGAACTTTTGATTGATTCGGGTACTTGGGAGCCTATGGATGAAGACATGGTCTCTCTGGATCCCATTCAATTTCATTCGGAGGAGGAGCCTTATAAAAATCGTATCGATTCTTATCAAAGAAAGACAGGATTAACCGAGGCTATTCAAACAGGTATAGGGCAATTAAACGGTATTAACGTAGCAATTGGGGTTATGGATTTTCAGTTTATGGGGGGTAGTATGGGATCCGTAGTTGGGGAGAAAATTACCCGTTTGATTGAATACGCCACTAAAGAATTTCTACCTCTTATTATAGTGTGTGCTTCCGGAGGGGCACGCATGCAAGAAGGAAGTTTGAGCTTGATGCAAATGGCTAAAATATCTGCTGCTTTATATGATTATCAATCAAATAAAAAGTTATTCTATGTACCAATCCTTACATCTCCTACTACCGGCGGGGTGACAGCTAGTTTTGGTATGTTGGGGGATATCATTATTGCCGAACCCCATGCCTACATTGCCTTTGCGGGTAAAAGAGTAATTGAACAAACATTAAATAAAACAGTACCCGAAGGTTCACAAGCGGCTGAGTATTTATTCCAGAAGGGCTTATTCGATCTAATCGTACCACGTAATCCTTTAAAAAGCGTTCTGAGTGAGTTATTTCAACTCCACACTTTCTTTCCTTTGAATCAAAATTAGAACATGAAGTTGAATTATTTTGAGCAAACAAGTAATTAGTTTATCGGAATAATAGAATTTTATCTTTCTATACCTTACGATAATCCTATTTTGACTAAGAATCCCTGCTGGATGGGATTCTAACAAACCCTTTAATATATAAAACTAAATATAAAACTAAATAAATAGAATCTAATTCATTTTTAAGAAACTTTTTGCTTAGTAAATTAAATTTGAAGACAAGAGAAAAAAATGAATCAAATAATATCTCATCCATATCCTTTCAAATCTTTCATGTAGAGGGATGAAAAACTACATTATATACTCATTTAGAATTAGAATAGATTAGAGAGATATTAAGTAATAATAATTCCAATTTAGAATTATCAAATTATACTTATAATAAGATATAAGATATCTTTATATATAATATCTTTATATTCTATAAATATAAAATCTAAATAATAATAACAGGTACAAATAGTAAAGCGAGGTACCCATTCTATGACAACTCTTAACTTTCCCTCTGTTTTGGTCCCTTTAGTAGGCCTAGTATTTCCGGCAATCGCAATGGCTTCTTTATTTCTTCATGTTCAAAAAAACAAGATTGTTTAGAGCCGAGGGCACAAAATCTCATTTTTAAACTGACGCTTGTATCATAACACAGATATCCTTTTAGCAAAATATGGTATAAGCGTCTTCCGACGAAAATCTCCCAAAATGCTATATTCTAGCTATTTTCAAATAGACCCGAATTGGCGGACGGCTGAATTGTAAAGTTGGTCTATCTATATGCATGTGGCTATCTTTAGTGAGATCATACGAAGGGTATGTTATTAGTTTAGATCTAACCAATTTAATGAATTACTCCTAAAGGTTCACATCAAACTAGTGCTAGTTGATGCGAGTTACTTCGGAAACAAAAGGACTAAAGTAAAATTCATTTGGGGTATTCTCTCAATTCCAAAAAAAAGCAACTGGATCAAGTATGAGTTGTCGATCAGAACATATATGGATAGAACCTATAACAGGGGCTCGAAAAACAAGTAATTTCTGCTGGGCTGTTATCCTTTTTTTAGGTTCATTAGGATTCTTGTTGGTTGGAACCTCGAGTTATCTTGGTAGAAATTTGATATCTTTATTTCCGTCTCAGGAAATCGTTTTTTTTCCACAAGGAATTGTGATGTCTTTCTATGGGATCGCGGGTCTTTTTATTAGCTCTTATTTGTGGTGCACAATTTCGTGGAATGTAGGTAGTGGTTATGATCGATTTGATAGAAAAGACGGAATAGTGTGTATTTTTCGTTGGGGATTTCCTGGAAAAAATCGTCGGGTCTTCCTCCGATTTCTTATAAAAGATATTCAGTCCGTCAGAGTAGAAGTTAAAGAGGGTATTTATGCTCGTCGTGTCCTTTATATGGATATCAAAGGCCAGGGAGCCATTCCATTGACTCGTACTGATGAGAATTTTACTCCACGGGAAATGGAACAAAAAGCTGCTGAATTGGCCTATTTCTTGCGTGTACCAATTGAAGTATTTTAAGAAATGAGCCGACAAATGCATGCTTTCTCAGCAGGAGGGCAAAAACGCAAGAATCCTCTTTTTCTATAACATAACTTAATTGAAATTTCTTCAGAACATCCATTCGAGTCAAAGCAGACATATATGGAACAATTAAAAAAAAAAATAATAAAAAAGAGTGAATAGATTCATAGATTCGATAACTTGTAATAGAACTGATGCGTGAGAGAAATATTAGATTACATAAAGTCGACGAATAAGATTCATTAACAATTCACAGATGAAAAAATGGCAAAAAAGAAAGCATTAACTCCTCTTTTCTATCTTGCATCTATAGTATTTTTGCCTTGGTGGATTTCGCTCTCATTTCAAAAAAGTCTGGAATCATGGATTACAAATTGGTGGAATACTAGGCAATCCGAAACTTTTTTGAATGATATTGAAGAAAATAGTATTCTAGAAAAATTCAAAGAATTAAAGGAACTCCTCCTCTTAGAGGAAATGATCAAGGAATACTCGGAGACACATCTACAAAACCTTCGTATAGGAATTCACAAAGAAACAATCCAATTAATCAAGATACACAATGAGGGTCGTATTCATACGATTTTGCACTTCTCGACAAATATAATCTGTTTCATTATTCTAAGTGGTTATTCTATTTTGGGTAATAAAGAACTTGTTATTCTTAACTCTTGGGCTCAGGAATTCCTATATAACTTAAGTGACACAATAAAAGCTTTTTCTCTTCTTTTATTAACTGATTTATGTATCGGATTTCATTCGCCCCATGGTTGGGAACTGCTGATTGGCTTTGTCTACAAGGATTTTGGATTTGTTCATAATGATCAAATTATATCTGGCCTTGTTTCCACTTTTCCAGTCATTCTAGATACAATTTTAAAATATTGGATTTTCCGTTATTTAAATCGCGTATCTCCGTCACTTGTAGTGATTTATCATTCAATGAATGACTGAAAAATTATCTACCTAATCTAATTATAATGTTTCTTATTACTTTGCAGTTGTACATAAGCAAAGCATTGAAAAAAACTTTATATTTCTACCCATCCCGGAGATTCATCCTATATTCCTATATATTAATCCAGTCAAATTATTATTATTCCAGTAAATAACAGAATCGTGGATAGGAAACTCCATTAGTGACCTACCCCAATTTATTGTAGAAATTTTCGGGATCAATGGTTGGACCATGCAAACTAGAAATACTTTTTCTTGGATAAAGGAACAGATTACTCGATCTATTTCCATATCGCTCATGATATATATCATAACTCGTACATCCATTTCAAATGCATATCCCATTTTTGCACAGCAGGGTTATGAAAATCCACGAGAAGCCACTGGACGTATTGTATGCGCCAATTGCCATTTAGCTAATAAACCAGTGGATATTGAGGTTCCGCAAGCGGTACTTCCCGATACTGTATTTGAAGCAGTTGTTCGAATTCCCTATGATATGCAACTGAAACAAGTTCTTGCTAATGGTAAAAAGGGGGGTTTGAATGTAGGGGCTGTTCTTATTTTACCAGAGGGTTTTGAATTAGCCCCTCCCGATCGTATTTCCCCCGAGATAAAAGAAAAGATGGGCAATCTGTCTTTTCAGAGTTATCGCCCCAACCAAAAAAATATTCTTGTCATAGGCCCTGTTCCTGGTCAGAAATATAGTGAAATCACCTTTCCTATTCTTTCCCCCGACCCCGCTACTAAGAAAGACATTCACTTCTTAAAATATCCTATATACGTAGGCGGAAACAGAGGAAGGGGCCAAATTTATCCTGATGGGAGCAAGAGTAACAATACAGTTTATAATGCTACAGCATCAGGTATAGTAAGCAAAATCCTACGAAAAGAAAAGGGGGGATACGAAATAACCATAGCGGATGCATCCGATGGACGTCAAGTAGTTGATATTATCCCTCCGGGGCCAGAACTTCTTGTTTCAGAAGGTGAATCTATCAAATTGGATCAACCGTTGACAAGTAATCCTAATGTGGGCGGATTTGGTCAGGGAGATGCAGAAATAGTACTTCAAGATCCATTACGTGTACAAGGTCTTTTGTTCTTCTTCGCATCTGTGATTTTGGCACAAATCTTTTTGGTTCTTAAAAAGAAACAGTTCGAGAAGGTTCAATTGTCCGAAATGAATTTCTAGACTGGCGTATTTATCGACATCAAGTATTAGCAATTATCTATGATAAAAAATGAAATTAGAAAAATAATTTTGTTCTTTTAGACTCTTTTTCTATGAGATGCCGGGAATTCCTTGTACGACATTCCTAGACATAGTATATAGAAAGACTATTTGACTTGACCCCTTCTTTTTTTTTTTCAAAATTGGGGCTATGTTGCTATTGTCAGATTGAAATGTAAAAAATGCATTTCATTCTAATACATTTCACTTTGGCTAGATCCTATCCAAAAGTAAACGGGAAATAGAACGGATAAATATAAATGAAGGGAGCAAATATTTCTGGGAGGGTTTATTCGTCTTCCTAGTCTTCGACACAAGAAAAGGGGTGTGAAAAATCCTTTTCTTGTGTCGAAATAATAATGATTCTTTATACTGTTCGTCAAACATTCCTAGTGTTAGTTTCTGTTTTTTACAGATGTATCAGAACGTTTTTTGGAGTTATTGCGTATTTGATTAATTATTATATTATAAATTCTATTACAATAATTAATAATTACGTATACTATAAAAAGTGGTGGACAAACAAAAGAGGAGGG